GCAATCCCTAATCAAAGAGAGAACAATATCCATTTCAAAACATTTCTAACGGATTCCTTGGTTCGGACCGACGAAGTAATGGCACTCGATTATTATCAACCCGAGTGCAATCTTTTTCTGTCGGTAAGGATTGCACCAGAGCACCTTCTACTTCTAATAGGCCATGAACTATAGATTAGATAGAGAAGAATCATTCTGAGCGAGTCCATAAGAAGCGACTCACTTTTTCATCGGTTCCGGGGGAAGACCAAAGATCTTGCGCGACCGGTCCGCCAGAAAAACTCAAAAGAGAAAGAAGTCTCGTTAATCTCTTCATGCTCGTTCCAAGTTCGAAGTACCGTTTGGCCAAAGAAAAAGCCGCTTCCTGACACGATTGCCTCTTTATATAGATAGATAGAGGATCCATGGGGTTATTACTTAGAAGTCTATTTTGTACAAGACCCCCTCCTATCTGATAGAAAAGGGTCCCATGATCCCGAGCCGGTCTTATCTTGGCTCGCAAACCCCAAGTTTGTCTATGAAGAGCTAATCTAATTGTATTAGTTTCTATAATGGATTTCTTATGTGGAATACTAATGGATAGGGCCTCGTTGCTAAGTGCTACAAGATCTAGTGCACTGGAACTCGTGGTTATGGACCCGAATCCTTTAGTATGGAACATTGTCTTTTCCAAGTAAAAACCCCTAGTATATGAAAGAATGAAAAGGTGCTTTCGTTCTTGTGGAATAAGAAGCCCTCGTACCTTAATGAAAGGAAAATAGGAATTTTTCGTTAGGTATTTGACCAAATAGGATCGTCCAGTTCCTATAGAACCCATCACTAAAATATCCGATAGGGCTAAGCGGAACGAAAAGGGTTTTCCATAAGATGGTAAATGAAAACGATTAGCCCCACACGAGGTTTGGGAATAAGTGATTGTCTGATAATGAGCAAGGAATATACGTCTTTCTGCTAAAGAGCATCTATTAAACTCATAATTCATTAGATCCTTGTTAGCAATGTCAACTAGGTATCATAAGTAAATGGATCCCGGTTGTTCAATCCTTTGATAACCAAGGTCATTCTTTGCTAAAGAGAAATGATCACTATGGGTCAGACTCAATAGAATTGGATCCATTCCAAATAGCGAGAATTAGGATTCTTGATCCCTCTCAATCTCTCTTTCAATTCGAGGATCCAGAGAGGTGTTTTCATAGTCATCTCCGAATATTTGCCATCTCCGAATATTTTCTCATTTTTCTATGATATGTCTTTCTATATGAAAATTGGTTATTTACGATGTACGATGATCCCTGTTAAGCATCCATGGCTGAATGGTTAAAGCGCCCAACTCATAATTGGTAAATTTGCGGGTTCAATTCCTGCTGGATGCACGCGAACGGGAACGTTCCATAAGTCTATTGGAACTGGCTCTCTATCTATGGAATCTCATCCATCATCCATACATAACGAATTGGTATGGTATATTCATACCATAACATAAGAACAATAAGAACTCGAATTCTTATCGATACTGGAACTCAGAGCATAGGAGGGAAAGTCGATTTATGGATGGAATCAAATACGCAGTATTTACAGAAAAGAGTCTTCGTTTATTGGGAAAGAATCAATATACTTCTAATGTCGAATCGGGATTCACTAAGACAGAAATAAAGCATTGGGTCGAACTCTTCTTTGGTGTTAAGGTAGTAGCTGTGAATAGCCATCGACTACCCGGAAAGGGTAGAAGAATGGGACCTATTCTGGGACATACAATGCATTACAGACGTATGATCATTACCCTTCAACCGGGTTATTCTATTCCACTTCTAGATAGAGAAACGAACTAAAGGAGAATACTTAATAATACGGCGAAACATTTATACAAAACACCTATCCCGAGCACACGCAAGGGAACCGTAGACAGGCAAGTGAAATCCAATCCACGAAATAAATTGATCCATGGACGGCACCGTTGTGGTAAAGGTCGTAATGCCAGAGGAATCATTACCGCAAGGCATAGAGGGGGAGGTCATAAGCGCCTATACCGTAAAATCGATTTTCGACGGAATCAAAAAGACATATCTGGTAGAATCGTAACCATAGAATACGACCCTAATCGAAATGCATACATTTGTCTCATACACTATGGGGATGGTGAGAAGAGATATATTTTACATCCCAGAGGGGCTATAATTGGAGATACTATTGTTTCTGGTACAAAAGTTCCTATATCAATGGGAAATGCCCTACCTTTGAGTGCGGTTTGAACTATTGATTTACGTAATTGGAAGTAACCAATTAGGTTTACGACGAAACCTAGAAATCGATCACTGATCCAATTTGACTACCTCCACGGGATAGACCTCAACAGAAAACTGTTGAGTAACGGCAGCAAGTGATTGAGTTCAGTAGTTCCTCATAGAAAATTATTGACTCTAGAGATATGGTAATATGGAGAAGACAAAATTGTTTGAAGCACGCACAGAACCGGAAGCGCCCCTTGTTTCAAAGAGAGGAGGACGGGTTATTCACATTTAATTTGATGGTCAGAGGCGAATTGAAAGCTAAGCAGTGGTAATTAAGACCCCCGGGTGAAAATAGGGATGTCTCCTACGTTACCCATAATATGTGGAAGTATCGACGTAATTTCATAGAGTCATTCGATCTGAATGCTACATGAAGAACATAAGCCAGATGACGGAACGTGGAGACCTAGGATGTAGAAGATCATAACATGAGCGATTCGGCAGATTTTGATTCCTTTTCTATATATCCACTCATGTGGTACTTCATCATACGATTCATATAAGATCCATCTGTCTAGAGATCGTCATATACATCTAGAAAGCCGTATGCTTTGGAAGAAGCTTGTACAGTTTGGGAAGGGGTTTTTTGAGAAAAAAGAAGAATCTACTTCAACCGATATGCCCTTAGGCACGGCCATACATAACATAGAAATCACACGTGGAAGGGGTGGGCAATTAGCTAGAGCAGCAGGTGCTGTAGCGAAACTGATTGCAAAAGAGGGTAAATTGGCCACTTTAAGATTACCATCTGGGGAGGTCCGTTTGGTATCCCAAAACTGCTTAGCAACAGTCGGACAAGTGGGTAATGTTGGGGTGAACCAAAAAAGTTTGGGTAGAGCCGGATCTAAGTGTTGGCTAGGTAAACGCCCCGTAGTAAGAGGGGTAGTTATGAACCCTGTGGACCACCCCCATGGGGGCGGTGAAGGGAAAGCCCCCATTGGTAGAAAAAAACCCACAACCCCTTGGGGTTATCCTGCGCTTGGAAGAAGAACTAGGAAAAGGAAAAAATATAGTGATAGTTTTATTCTTCGTCGCCGTAAGTAAATACGTAACTAGGAATATGGAAAATTGCATTTTTGGAATTTGCAATAATGCGATGGGCGAACGACGGGAATTGAACCCGCGCATGGTGGATTCACAATCCACTGCCTTGATCCACTTGGCTACATCCGCCCCTTATCCAGCTAAAGGATTTTCTCTTTTTTCCATTCATCATTATTCTATTTATTCTGACCTCCATACCTCGATCGAGATAGTGGACATAGGATGCCACTCTTTAAAATGAAAAAAGGAGTAATTAGCTGTGACACGAAAAAAAACGAATCCTTTTGTAGCTCGTCATTTATTGGCAAAAATCGAAAAGGTTAATATGAAGGAGGAGAAAGAAATTATAGTAACGTGGTCCCGGGCATCTAGCATTCTACCCGCAATGGTTGGCCATACAATCGCGATTCATAATGGAAAGGAACATATACCTATTTACATAACAAATCCTATGGTAGGTCGCAAATTGGGGGAATTCGTGCCTACTCGGCATTTCACGAGTTATGAAAGTGCAAGAAAGGATACTAAATCTCGTCGTTAACTGAATTCAGAATAGAAAGATTCAGAATAAACAAAGAAATAATTGGATTCAAATAAAGTAAAGATAGACGGGTAATAACCTTATTTATGACAAGTTTCAAATTGGTAAAGTATACTCCTAGGATAAAGAAGAAGAAGAACGAGCTAAGGAAACTCGCAAGAAAAGTTCCAACTGATCGTCTACTTAAATTTGAACGGGTTTTTAAAGCACAAAAACGCATACATATGTCTGTTTTCAAAGCACAAAGAGTTCTTGATGAGATTCGCTGGCGTTACTACGAGGAAACCGTTATGATACTGAACCTCATGCCTTATCGAGCGTCTTATCCCATCTTAAAGTTGGTTTATTCGGCAGCAGCAAATGCTACTCATTATAGGGATTTCGACAAAGCGAGTTTATTCATCACTAAAGCCGAAGTCAGTAGGAGTACTATTATGAAAAAATTCAGACCTCGAGCTCGAGGACGTAGTTATTCTATAAAAAAAACCATGTGTCATATAACAATTGTACTAAATATAGTAAAGAAATCTAAATAATCTTTATCTTTATATAGTAAAGAAATCTAAATAATCTTTAGATCTTTCCAAGATTTCGATTCCCAATAAAAAAAGAAATAGAATAGAAAAATATGGGACAAAAAATAAATCCACTCGGTTTCAGACTTGGTACAACCCAAAATCACCATTCCTTTTGGTTCGCACAACCAAAAAATTATTCTGAAGGTCTACAGGAAGATAAAAAAATACGGAATTGTATCAAGAACTATATACAACAGAATAGGAAAAAAGGCTCGAATAGAAAAATAGAATCAGACTCAAGTTCTGAAGTAATTACACATATAGAAATTCAAAAAGAAATTGATACAATCCACGTCATAATCCATATTGGATTCCCAAATTTATTAAAGAAAAAGGGAGCAATCGAAGAATTAGAGAAAGATCTCCAAAAGGAAGTTAATTCTGTAAACCAGAGACTTAATATTGCTATTGAAAAGGTTAAAGAACCTTATAGACAACCTAATATTCTTGCAGAATATATAGCTTTCCAATTAAAAAATAGAGTTTCATTCCGAAAAGCAATGAAAAAAGCCATTGAATTAACTAAAAAAGCAGACATAAAGGGAGTCAAAATCAAAATTGCGGGTCGTCTAGCAGGGAAAGAAATTGCACGTGCCGAATGCATCAAAAAGGGCAGACTGCCCTTACAAACAATTCGCGCTAAAATTGATTATTGCTGCTATCCAATTCGAACTATCTATGGAGTATTAGGTGTAAAAATTTGGATATTCGTAGAAGAAGAATAACTAACCCAGTCTTCCCATTCTGCCCTGTGATAGAATAAAAAAAACAAGAACTTCTTTTTCCCAAAATCCCTAAAAAAAGAAGAAATTAGATCTCTTTCTATAAGATTTAATGAAAATTGATAAATCTTTTAATATAATTGCTATGCTTAGTGTGTGACTCGTTAGTTTTTTCTTTAGGGTGAAAAATGAGGATTTATAAAAAAAATTGGCTGAACCCTACTAAAAATAGAAAAAACTTAGTAATTCTAGAAAATTAACTAATAACCAACCTATTGCTTCGTATTGTCGAGATCCTAACTAAGAACCAGTCACTATGTGAATAAATACATCTATAAAAAATGAGTAGATCTATCATATAGTTGTAGCAACTGCATTTTTTTCTCTACAAAAGAAACTTGATTTTAGGCTGTGAAGCAAAACTAAAAGGATGTGGATAAAAGGAGGGATGATAGATAGAAGGAAGAAGAATAAGAAAGATATAGAATTCCAATGTGTATGGTCTATGAATTACATCATAAAAAAAAAAGCAATGTGATAAAGCATCAATATAATAAAATAATAAAAAAAAAGAGAATTTGAAATCGTAACTTTTGAAATAACAAATCAAAATTTAAAGAAATAAAAAAGAGCAGCCCGCGTTAATAAAACTGAGAAAATTGACTCGGAAAGAAATTTTTTGGAAGCTCCATTGCAGGATTCAAACCTAACCATTAAAGGAGAAGCTGTGGGAACGACAAAACCTATGAGGCATCGGATTTTATTGAAAAGAATCCTAACACTTCATTGGGTGGGATGGCGGAACAAACCAAAAAAAAAATTGCTTTATTTGATAAGATTCTAAATTAACAAATAAGACAGGAAAGAGTAAATATTCGCCCGCGAAATCCTTATTGGATTAGAATACTTTACCACGATTCAATAAGAATAAAAATAAGGAGATTCTAAAATATTATGGAATTTGAGAAATTCGCACGCTTTCTCATTTAATTCGCGAGGAGCTGGATGAGAAGAAACTCTCATGTCCAGTTTTGCAGTAGAGATGGAACTAAGAAAGAACCGTCGACTATAACCCCAAAAGAACTAGATTTCGTAAACAACATAGAGGAAGAATGAAGGGAAAATCCTGCCGAGGCAATCGTATTTGTTTTGGTAGATATGCTCTTCAAGTACTTGAACCCGCTTGGATCACCGCAAGACAGATAGAAGCAGGACGAAGAGCAATGACACGATATGCACGTCGTGGTGGAAAAATATGGGTGCGTATATTTCCCGACAAACCAGTTACAATAAGACCCACAGAAACACGTATGGGCTCGGGAAAGGGATCCCCCGAATATTGGGTAGCCGTTGTTAAACCAGGTAGAATACTTTATGAAATGAGCGGAGTATCCGAAACTGTAGCTAGAGCAGCTATCTCTATAGCTGCCAGTAAAATGCCCATACGAAGTCAATTTCTTCGATTAGAGATATAGAACCCCAAAAAGGAGTATTTAAGATAAAAAACCCAGGTTTTTCTTTCTGGAAAGACAATATTTCTTTCATCCTTTTGCATTGAAATAACAAATTGAAATCAAAATAATATGATTCAACCTCAGACCCTTTTAAATGTAGCAGATAACAGTGGAGCTAGAAAATTGATGTGTATTCGAGTCATAGGAGCCGCTGGTAATCAGCGATATGCTCGTATTGGTGATGTTATTGTTGCTGTAATCAAAGACGCAGTACCCCAAATGCCTCTAGAAAGATCAGAAGTAATTCGAGCTGTAATTGTACGTACATGTAAAGAATTCAAATGCGAAGATGGTATAATAATACGCTATGATGACAATGCAGCAGTTATCATTGATCAAAAAGGAAATCCAAAAGGAACTCGAGTTTTTGGCGCGATTGCCGAAGAATTGAGAGAATTGAATTTTACTAAAATAGTTTCATTAGCTCCTGAAGTATTATAAACACTAGTAGACGAGATATAGATCAAAGAAAAAAAAATAAGTAGATTGTGTCTCACGTATATGCTTTAAAATCTAAAATGAAAAGAAAAAGGAAAACATGTTGATTATAGAAAAATTAGGAGGAACCTAGAATTAGAGTCTTATGGGCAAGGACACTATTGCTGATTTACTAACCTCTATAAGAAACGCAGACATGAATAAAAAAGGAACTGTTCGAGTAGTATCCACAAATATTACCGAAAACATTGTTAAAATACTTCTACGAGAGGGTTTTATTGAAAGTGTTCGGAAACATCAGGAAAGTACCAGATATTTCTTGGTTTCAACTTTGCGACATCAAAAGAGAAAAACTAGAAAGGGAATATATAGAACTAGAACCTCTTTAAAGCGTATCAGCCGACCTGGCTTACGAATTTATGTCAACTATCAAGGAATTCCTAAGGTTTTGGGCGGAATGGGAATTGCTATTCTTTCTACCTCTCGAGGTATAATGACAGATCGAGAAGCTCGACTAAACAGAATTGGGGGAGAAGTCTTATGTTATATATGGTAATGGCCCCACCTATAGTACCCGAATTCTATCTTGAACTTCCTATTTTGAAAATAAAAATGGAAAAATAGGAGAAAAAAAATATGACAGAAAAAAAAAAACCGAGAGAAGCAAAAGTCACTTTCGAGGGTTTAGTTACGGAAGCCCTACCCAACGGAATGTTCCGCGTTCGCCTAGAGAATGACACCATCATCCTGGGCTATATTTCCGGAAAGATCCGGTCTAGCTCTATACGAATACTGATGGGGGATAGGGTCAAAATTGAAGTAAGTCGTTATGATTCCAGCAAGGGGCGTATAATTTATAGACTTCCCCATAAGGATTCGAAGCGTACCGAAGACTCGAAGGATACTGAAGATTTGAAGGATACCAAAGATCCAAAGGATTAGGTTTTTCTAGGGTAATAACTTCCAAGTTTCAAAATTTAAGTGAAGAGACTCATTTTTTCCAAAAAAATAGATTCATAGTTTAAGAAAGGAATACCTATATATGAAAATAAGAGCTTCCGTTCGTAAAATTTGTACAAAATGTCGACTGATTCGGAGGCGTGGACGAATTAGAGTCATTTGTTCCAATCCGAAGCATAAACAAAGACAGGGGTAATCTTTCGAAAAAGGAGCTTTTCCTTCTAAAAAGTAAAAAAAGTACCTACGGAAATGTCCAAATTCCAAATAAAAAAATGAAAGTAAAGGATATATTTTACCCTGAAACGGATATCTATATTTTCCCCTGAAACGGATATCTTTGTATCTTTTTTTCTTTTTGTTATTTCTAACTCATATTTATGAGATAATAAAATATGACAAAAGCTATACCAAAAATAGGTTCACGTAAGAAAGTACGTATTGGTTTGCGTAGGAATGCCCGTTTTAGTTTACGGAAGAGTGCACGTAGAATAACAAAAGGGGTTATTCATGTTCAAGCCAGTTTCAACAATACCATTATAACCGTTACAGACCCACAAGGTCGGGTGGTTTTCTGGTCCTCCGCAGGTACTTGTGGATTCAAAAGCTCACGAAAAGCATCACCCTATGCTGGTCAAAGAACAGCAGTAGATGCTATTCGTACAGTGGGTTTGCAACGAGCAGAAGTTATGGTAAAAGGTGCTGGTAGCGGAAGAGACGCCGCATTACGAGCCATTGCTAAAAGTGGTGTACGGTTAAGTTGTATACGCGATGTAACACCTATGCCGCATAATGGATGTCGACCTCCTAAAAAAAGACGTCTGTAAAAGAATTAACCCGCTTTCAAGAGAAATAAACGATTCAATGATCAAATAATAATACTAGTCCGTTATGGTTCGAGAGGAGGTAACAGGATCCACCCAAACACTAGAGTGGAAGTGTGTTGAATCAAGAGTAGATAGTAAGCGTCTTTATTATGGTCGTTTCATTCTGTCCCCGCTTAGAAAAGGTCAAGCGGATACTGTCGGTATTGCCTTGCGAAGAGCTTTACTTGGAGAAATAGAAGGAACGTGTATCACACGCGCCAAATTTGGGAACGTAGCACACGAATATTCTACAATAGTAGGTATTGAAGAATCCATACAAGAAATTTTACTAAATTTGAAAGAAATTGTATTGAGAAGTAATCTCTATGGAGTTAGAGACGCATCAATTTGTGTCAAAGGTCCTAGATACATAACCGCTCAAGATATAATCTTACCGCCTTCCGTAGAAATCGTTGATACGACACAACCTATAGCTAACTTAAGAGAGCCGATTGATTTATATATTGAGTTACAGATCAAGAGAGATCGCGGATATCATACGGAACTCAGAAAGAACTCTCAAGATGGAAGTTATCCTATAGATGCTGTATCCATGCCTGTTCGAAATGTGAATTATAGTATTTTTTCTTGTGGGAATGGAAATGAAAAACACGAGATACTTTTTCTAGAAATATGGACGAATGGAAGTTTAACTCCTAAAGAAGCGCTTTATGAAGCTTCTCGTAATTTGATTGATTTATTTCTTCCTTTTCTACACGCCGAGGAAGAGGGCACTAGTTTCGAAGAAAATAAAAACAGATTTACTCCACCCCTTTTAACCTTTCAAAAAAGATTCACTACTCTAAAGAAAAACAAAAAAGGAATTCCATTGAATTGTATTTTTATTGATCAATTAGAATTGCCTTCTAGAACGTATAATTGTCTCAAAAGGGCCAATATACATACACTATTGGACCTTTTGAGTAAGACTGAAGAGGATCTTATGCGAATTGACAGTTTTTGTATGGAAGATGGAAAACTTATATGGGACACTCTCGAGAAGCATCTCCCAATTGATTTACCTAAGAACAAGTTCTCGCTTTAAATCCATTGCAATTTTTTACTCTTTTTTTTTGAATTAGAATAAAAAGAAAAAAAAGCAATTTTGCATCTTTGGCACAATCTATATTTTTGCGAAATGGATCATAATAAAATAGATTTTAGGTATCTAGGGAAGATTCACTTGGAAGTAACTATTTCCTAGATACCCATGCGGGGGGCTTCGCGGTTGAATGAATCAACTCGAAAAATCCCTAAAAAAGACCTAAAGTTAAGGATTTATCAATGGGTAATGTTGCTCCAATACCTAACCAAAGAGCTACTGCAGTACCGAGTAAAAAAACGGTCGTAGCTACCGGGCGACGAAATGGATTTTGGAATTTATTGACATTCTCTAGAAAGGGTACTGTCAATAAGCCCGTTGGTACAGAAACCATTAAGAGAACGCCCAATAACTTATTGGGTACTGTACGGAGTATTTGAAATACGGGAAAGAAGTACCACTCGGGTAATATTTCCAGAGGAGTTGCAAACGGATCCGCCGGTTCACCAATCATTGACGGCTCGAGAACCGCTAAACCTACATTACACGCAATAGTACCTAGAATTACTACTGGAAAAATGTATAAAAGATCGTTGGGCCATGCGGGTTCCCCGTAATAATTATGTCCCATCCCTTTAGCTAATTTTGCTCTTAATACAGGATCATTTAAGTCAGGTTTCTTTGTTATTGGGATAGGTGAATTCTTTAGGATCCATCCCCCAGAGGAACCGGACATGAGAATTTTTCATCATCCGGCTCGAGCAAGAATGAAAGAAATAAGACCGTGGAGAATCCACAATAGAATAGGGGTATATAATGACTCAATGACTCAAGGCAAGAAAAGCTTTATCAGATTATCTTTTCCCAAGTTGCGCCTATAACTACTCAATCCTATTCTTATGCGTAAATGCTCAATATCCAAGTGGGCTTACAAATTTGATCATGATCAATTGCTTTGTGGATTGTCTCTTGATTAGTTGGTGTTTATCCCCTCAATATCGCAAGTTTCTTACATCCAAACAAAGTATTTACTTGTTACTAATAAAAAAAAGTTTAGCCTACGTTCTTCCTTAGATCCCTTCTTTTACTCCGATAGTATTGCGGATCGAAATCGATGCAAAGAAAATGAATGCATTTCCATACTATAATAAAAAGTATGTGTAATAAATATAGAATTGGGTCATATCACATGACTTATTCCATTTATACTCTATGGGATCTTACGGAGCCTGCTCATGAATGACATGGTTGGGGTATGATCATAGAAAATATTCTCCTCGAGTGAACCAGCCTATCCTTCCTAAATGGGGGACTTACGTGTTGATTGGATGCGGAGACACCTTTGGTCGTGAATTCTAATGTGGCAGATCCAATTCTCTATCTGCATGGCCAAATTAATAATTCAAGTCACACACTCCCATAATCCGCCTTATTTTCTTTCGTAAAATTAACTTCAACTATAACTATTTGTATCAAAATACTTCGAAGTTGAAGAGAAGTGTCCAAATGACATGTCTTATTGTAAAATAAGATATGTTTGTAGCAATGAAATACCACAACCTACCCTAGATGATATATGAGAATTAGAATTCTCTATGATATGCTTTCCCTATAAAGGACCCGAAATACCTTGCTTACGTATCATTGGAAAGTGCATTAACATAAATACGGCAGTAAGCAGCGGTAGTACAAAGGTATGTAAACTATAAAAACGAGTCAAAGTGGATTGGCCCACACTAGCACTTCCACGTAATAATTCCACTAAAGGGGATCCTATTACTGGAATCGCTTCAGGTACACCTGTCACAATTTTGACTGCCCAATAACCAATTTGATCCCAAGGCAAAGAATAACCAGTTACACCAAATGATGCAGTCAATACAGCCAAAACCACACCTGTGACCCAAGTTAATTCACGGGGTTTTTTAAATCCACCTGTGAGATACACACGAAATACGTGCAGGATCATCATTAGAACCATCATACTTGCTGACCATCGATGAACTGATCGGATTAACCAACCAAAGTTGGCCTCCGTCATTATATATTGAACGGAGGAAAAAGCCTCTGTAACGGTTGGTCGATAGTAAAAAGTCATAGCAAAACCGGTAGCGACTTGTACTAGAAAACAAGTAAGTGTAATTCCCCCTAAACAATAAAATATGTTTACATGAGGAGGAACATATTTACTAGTTATATCATCTGCAATTGCCTGAATCTCAAGACGTTCCTCAAACCAATCATATACTTTATTGAGATAGGTAACTAGCCCGACTCCCCCTCCGAGAACCGTATATGAAAATTTCATCTCGTACGGCTCAAGCAGAAACACACAAATTTTCAACGGATATTAGAAAAAAAAAGTTCAAAACTTCACCAGCCACGATATTCGATCGATTTGCCTTGAAGATATGAAATAAGAAAAATCCGGAATTTCTTCTTTGTGATGATAATGCCAAAAAATCTCAAGTTGGCTCATCTGTCTTTCGTATGTTGATCATTAGAGGCCTCTTGACTTTTCTCTTCCCTATTTTTTTTTATTTGATTTTTTCACAAGTAAAAAAATCAAATAAAAATTTATAGTGGTTTTCTTATAGAAATTTTCTTGTTGTGATCCTATAAATCAGTTCAATTAAAACCTTAGATTCATACTAGAGCCACGATGATTGAGTCTCAAGCTAAACAAAAGGCAAGGGTTCTTCGAATAAGAACCGCTTGATCATCATTTATTGAAAGAGAAAAAAATTGTGTTTTGGGCAAACAAAATTGGAAGGAAGAAAATTTCTTTTTTATTAAGAACTACTTGAATTTTTTTTTCAGTCTGGTTGCGAGGTCTAAATAGTGAGTATGAATCATAGTTCCATTTTTTTTTCTTGATCCACTCTATGTATTTCGTGTTCCAGATACTAGAATAAATAATATCCGACGAATTAGAATCATCTTGATAGAGATAACAGGCCCTTTCTATGTATTATCAATAGGATCAATTCTAACAAGTCACACACTCATATTCCAGAGATACCGAAACAAAAAAATCCACGGTCGAACTACCAGAATGTCTAGAAATGTGAAGCTTAAAGTAGAAAGGCTTTTTTTGGATGGAAAAACTATGACTTCATAGTTTTTGTTAGTAGAAACCTAATTCGTTAAAATTCCGTCTAGTAAAACAGAAGAATTATAAATTTCTAAAATGATAGATAGGAATATCGCGAATAAAGCCATTGCGACCCCCATCAAAGGAGTAGTCCCCCAACCCGGAGCTACTTTCCCATATTCCGAATTCAAGGGTTTCAATAAACTACCTGCGCCAGTCCGTTTTGGCTTAGGTTTAGAACTATCTTCAACGGTTTGTGTAGCCATAAATTCTATTTAATCATTGGTGTTGACTTTGTATACTATTCCGTTGTAGTTGTAAATACACGATCTTTTCATAGATCCATTGTAATCTTGAAATTCTATAAAAATGGAAACAGCAACTTTAGTCGCCATCTCCATATCTGGTTTACTTGTAAGCTTTACTGGGTATGCCTTATATACCGCGTTTGGGCAACCCTCTCAACAATTAAGAGATCCATTCGAAGAACATGGGGACTAATTGAAGTAAGAAGTCTCCCCTCTGGGGGACTTCTTACTTCAATGAAATTTTTTATTTCCTTCAATTAAATTATTTCATTTTTTAGTCGGAACCTTAGGTGGTTCTCGGAAGAAGATAGCGAAAAAAATTATCCCTAAAGTCGAAACTAAAAGGAACGTATAAACCAATGCTTCCATAGATTCGATCCTGGTTTATTTACAATTATAACTTCCACACCTATTCACTTATCATTTGGGAGCATTTCCCATATAAAAAAAGAAAAAGAGTCAAAGAAAGGACAGGAGATGTTTCTCATGTCAAATCAAAAAAGAGAGGTGAAAGATACCATAGCAATGTGGTATCAGGCTGCCTGTCTCCTTGTAGTTGGATCTCCAACTTTTTGGAATGTTCCAAATTCAACTTGAGCATCCAAGTCTGGATCAATACCAGCAAAAACATCTCGGAACAAGGTTCGAGCCCCATGCCAAATGTGTCCGAAAAAGAAGAGCAAAGCAAAGGTAGCATGACCAAAAGTGAACCAACCCCTTGGACTGCTGCGAAAAACACCATCTGATTTCAAAGTAGCTCGATCTAATTCAAAAATTTCCCCTAATTGAGCACGTCGCGCATATTTTTTTACAGTAGCAGGATCAGAATAACTTACTCCATTAAGTTCGCCACCATAGAACTCCACCGTTACCCCTACTTGTTCAACACTATATTTGGATTCTGCTCTTCTAAAAGGAACGTCCGCTCTCACAATTCCCTCTTCATCTACCAAAACTACCGGAAATGTTTCAAAAAAAGTAGGCATACGACGTACAAAAAGCTCGCGTCCTTCTTTATCTCTAAAGACGGGATGTCCTAACCATCCAACAGCTATTCCATCCCCATTGTCCATTGAGCCTGCTCTGAATAATCCCCCCTTTGCCGGATTATTACCAATATAATCATAAAAGGCTAATTTTTCGGGAATTTTAGACCAAGCTTCTGACAAACTAAGATTTTCGGCTAACCCATCGCTAACTCTTCGATATATTTCTTGCTGAAAGTATCCCTGATCCCACTGATAACGAGTAGGCCCAAATAATTCGATTGGGGTAGTTGCCGATCCATACCACATAGTTCCAGCAACTACGAAAGCAGCAAAAAAAACAGCAGCGATACTACTGGAAAGTACAGTTTCAATATTGCCCATACGTAATCCTTTGTATAGACGTTGCGGCGGACGAACACTAAGATGGAATAGGCCCGCTAATATGCCCAATGTACCCGCAGCAATATGATGCGAAGCTATTCCTCCCGGAACGAAAGGGTCAAAACCTTCTGCACCCCACGCAGGATTTACAGCTTGTACTTTTCCAGTTAGTCCGTAAGGATCGGACACCCATATCCCAGGGCCATATAAACCCGTTACATGAAATGCACCAAAGCCAAAACAAGCCACCCCTGCAAGAAATAAATGAATTCCAAAGATCTTGGGCAAATCCAAAGAAGGTTTTCCCGTCCGCTCATCACAGAATATTTCTAGGTCCCAATATACCCAATGCCAGATAGCTGCCAAGAAACACAAGCCAGAAAACACAATATGCGCACCTGCCACACCTTCATAACTCCAAATACCCGGATTCGTTACAGTTCCTCCTGAAATACTCCAACCACCCCAGGAATTGGTTATTCCTAAACGAGTCATGAAGGGGATGACGAACATACCTTGTCTCCACATTGGATCCAGAACAGGATCAGAAGGATCAAAAACCGCTAATTCATATAAAGCCATCGAGCCAGCCCAACCAGAAACTAGAGCTGTGTGCATTATATGCACCGAAAGCAATCGACCCGGATCATTCAATACGACAGTATGAACACGATACCAAGGCAAACCCATGGAAATACCCCTTTAGCAAAGAAAAATAGACACGATGTCGCTTTATTTTATCGCATTGGAAAAAACTATCCATACATATCCTATGTACCTAACCCTTCGAGGGGATTCTATGTCAGAAAGCGTAAATATTTATTTCATTCCATTAAAAATAACAAGCCAATTCTGTTTGTAAGAAGAAAGAGAAGCAGATCTATTCTATACTCGATAAGTGCCAATATGCAATGGGTAGCTTGGGCTATTTGGGAAAAGTAAGAATAGATCCTTAATCCCTCTTTGTTTATCATTCGAATCACGGATTCCTTTTTCTTTATTCAATCTGTCTTACTTTCCTTATATGTATAATCTTTCAATCTATGTATTAATAGAATCTATAGTATTCTTATAGAATAAGAAAAAAATGAAGATAATAAACTCTGGATTCTTTCTTTCTCTTCCATTCTTACGTTTCCGTATTAAAGTGTAGTTTTCTTACTTAAATTTAATAATATTAATCTAATATGCCCATTGGTGTTCCAAAAGTACCTTACCGGATTCCCGGAGATGAAGAAGCGACTTGGGTTGACTTATACAATGTTATGTATCGAGAAAGGACACTTTTTTTAGGTCAAGAGATTCGTTGCGAGATCACGAATCATATTACAGGTTTGATGGTATATCTCAGTATAGAAGATGGAATTAGCGATATTTTTTTGTTTATAAACTCCCCTGGCGGGTGGCTAATCTCAGGAATGGCGATTTTTGATACGATGCAAACGGTGACACCTGATATATATACAATATGCCTCGGAATAGCCGCGTCCATGGCCTCCTTCATTCTGCTTGGAGGAGAACCCACCAAGCGTATAGCATTCCCTCACGCTAGGATTATGCTTCACCAACCCGCTAGTGCTTATTATCGGGCAAGGACACCAGAATTTTTACTAGAAGTGGAAGAGTTACACAAAGTTCGCGAAATGATCACAAGGGTTTATGCACTAAGAACAGGCAAGCCTTTTTGGGTTGTATCCGAAGACATGGAAAGGGATGTTTTTATGTCAGCAGACGAAGCCAAAGCTTATGGACTTGTCGATATTGTAGGGGATGAAATGATTGACGAGCACTGCGATACTGATCCAGTGTGGTTTCCAGAAATGTTTAAGGATTGGTAGTGGCTGGATTTCTTGTAAATTTATTTCAAACCGAAATTCGGATTTTATGCTATTTTATAGAAAATAGAAATACTTCATGATGATGAATCATCAGGTTAAGATCGATCTAAACCAATCCGTTTTTTCTATATACATACGACATGCCAACGGTTAAACAACTTATTAGAAATGCAAGACAGCCAATACGAAATGCTAGAAAATCGGCCGCGCTTAAGGGATGTCCTCAGCGTCGAGGAACATGTGCTAGGGTGTATGTGCGACTCGTTCAGATCATGAGTTCAAACAAATAAGAAAATTTTGGAAGTATCCATGATCGGTACCAATGAATAGGATAGAGCTTCTCTATCCTAGATTTCTATGGTATATGGAATTTATGGTTTCCTTTGGTGCAAATCCAATCATCTAGATTGGAATTGCAAGAAGCAATTCCTCCATTGGTAGCAAATGGTTATCCATTAAGCGGAGGAAATAGTAATAAAAAGAAAAAGGTTTCTACTCCTTTATCTTAAAAGAACGGACTAAAGGGCCAGCTACTTAGTCAACTTTCATAATTAAATACCGTCACTGTATGAATAACTCTTATTGTGAAAAGAGCTATTTACTCTATAATGGATAGGTAGAGCCAAAGAATGTGAACTATACAAGTTCACAATACCTTTTGATGAAATGAAAGAAAGGCTCCGGTGTATAGAGAGGGCCTCGCCGTTTAAAAGGGAACCATAGAAACGATGGAACCCACTGTTTTTTTTAATATCGTTAGAATTTGTTATTTCTATGCAAAATAAGTGAAGAGAATAGACTAAAAAATCGTGGTTGGGAAGGTTATAGTAGCAAAAGCCATTGGAATTAATATTTTATATATCGGAATAATTCGTTTTGTTATTAATGGGAAAAAAGAGGGTTAAAAAGAAGAGAAATCATTAGTTATTCATTAAGGTTAATTTGATTCAATGACCAGAGTTCCGCGAGGATATATAGCTCGAAGACGACGAACAAAAATGCGTTCATTTGCCTCAAACTTTAGAGGGGCTCATTTAAGACTTAATCGAATGATTACTCAACAAGTAAGAAGAGCTTTTGTTTCTTCTCATCGAGATAGGGGTAGGCAAAAGAGGGATTTTCGTCGTTTGTGGATCACTCGGATAAACGCAGCAACACGGGTATATAACGTATTCGATAGTTATAGTAAATTAATACACAATCTGTACAAGAAGGAATTGATTCTTAATCGTAAAATGCTTGCACAAGTAGCTGTATCAAATCCAAATAATCTTTACACGATTTCCAATAAAATAAAGACCATCAATTAAAGGGATAAAAAAGTAATATACAGGAATAATTAAAAATGAATTCCCGGAGAGGGAACTCCGGGAAGATACAATAAATTAAGATTAAGTGGTAGGAATCAACGAGCGTGTTGCAATAAATAAAAAAACTATTTCTTTTTTCCCATTTCTCTTTCTTATAACAAACACAAGAATCAAAACTGGATTACTTTCTTTATATATGAGTCTGACCCTTTCGAATAAAACATCAACAATCGGAACTTAAGTTTCGATTGTTGTTTCTTAAATTCTGGTTGTAGTTTCTTAAGTTTCGATTGGAGTTGAACTTTTGTGTTAATTGAGGAATATGTCTATTTTTTCTGTGTCTAGGACCAGTAATTATTGAAATTGACTGGGCTTGAAATTGCTTCTCATTCTCATAGTTACGAAATGGTAAGAAAGATAAAATACGAGCCTGTTTTATAGCAAGAGTAATTAATCGTTGTTGTTTCAAGGTTAATCTATTTATTCGTCTGGATAATATTTTTCCTTGTTCACTAATAAATCTATTAATTAAACTCATGTTTCTATAATCAATTCGATCCCCCGGGCCTATTCGAGAACGCCTACGAAAAGGTTGTTTGGATTTACGAAAAGGTTGTTTGAATTTACGAAAAGTTTGCTTTGATTTATGAAAAGTTTGTTTGGATTTACGAAAGGGTTGCTTAAATTTATGAAAAGGTTGTTTAGATATATACATGATTTATTCCTTATTTTAAAATTTGAAAAAAAAAAAAAATGGATTTCTTTATTTTATTAATTTTGGATCCAGAAGAAGTAGTCTTTCTTTGGTCCATATATTATTTCATTCATATACTATGATATAAAAATATCAAATATAAAAATATAAACCCTCTATACAATACATATAAAATAATATCTAACTAAAATCAGATGAGTTGATTTGTATTTTGTGTTCCATCTATGTTCTATATATTTAATAAGATAATAAGAAGTTCTTACTCTTTCTGTTCTTTGAAAAAATTGAACACACGGTGCTCCTATTTCTTTATTTCATTATGAGTCGTATGCTTGCGACAATAACGACAAAATTTTCTTAAGACTAATTGTCCGGGTGTATTGTGGCGATTCTTTTGAGTACTATATCTGGAAATCCCCGTCGATTCCTTATTGGTACCCTTTCGAACACAATTAATACATTCCAAAATAACTCGGATTCTAACATCTTTGCCCTTGGCCATGAACCTCCTTTCCTTTTTGGATCGACTTAACTTAATTCTTATACCTATTCTTTTATTCTTCTATTTTGGATCCAAAGAAGAAGAATAAAATCCATAGAAGCTCCTAACTAAAAATGTGATTTCTAAAGATTTTGTTGTAATTCTTCGAATTCTCTAACGAATCCAATAGAATAAAAAATTTTTGAAATTCGTAAATTAAGTAATAAAAAATAGAGAAATAATTAAAGAATACAATCCTTATCCATCTTTTCTTTCTTTTTGCTTCATATACTAAAAAAGAATTCAAAAAGGGAAAATTTTTGTCATGTCACGAAGAATTCTATCTTTCGCATAGGAATAACTAGAATTAAAAAAAAGGGAATGACAAAGCATCTGGGAATAAACGATTGATTTCTATCAATAAACCTGCTAAAGCCCCAAACCATAGAGTACTTAGCACGGGTGCTACAGAGAGATATGTTTTTATATCCTGCATTGAAAATCCTCCTTCCGTATTGGAATACATATATGATCAGATACTCTTGCCCAAGATCCTTTGTATTTCTTTTGTTTAGGCGAAATTCCTAACTAAAAAAACAAAATCAGTATTCTATATATATAGAATGAATCATAATAGACGAGATTTTCCTATCCCTAAAAAAGATGACCCCTTCTTCCTATACATTACTAAGGAATAGGAATCGTTCTTTTCTAGGTGAAATTCGACTGGATTTTAGATGTATACCCTTCCTTGATTATATGAGACCAAAAACAAGAAATGACAAGAAAGTTCTATATAGGTAGAGAAATAGAAGAAAATTACGATGTGGAAAACAAGAAAGGAATTATGTACAATCCCCTTGTAGAACAATTTGGAAAAGGGATGTAGCGCAG